CTTTAAAATATCATGAACAGTTCCTGTAGGTTGAGCACCCTTTTCAAGGAAATATAGAATAGCAGGAACATTTAAATAAGTTTGATTCTTTATCGGATCATAAAAACCCATTTTACGAAGATCTCTTCCCTCTCTTCGGGATCGAACATCAATTGCAACGATTTGATAGGTGGCTCATCGGGATAGATGTAGATGAACAACCCCCCCCTAGAAACGTATAAGAAGTTTTCTCTTCGTACGGCTCGAGAAAAATGATTTATGTCTATATAGAACATAAAATCATCAAATCAATTAGACTTTTATTTCAGTTTTTTCGGGAAAAAAGAAAAATCATTCGTACTCATAACTCAAGTTGGATAACTCTCAAATAGCTCAAAGAAAATCCTCGGGCATTTCATTTATTGAGTGGTCTCGAACTCCTTTTTTGTCTCGTTTAGAATCTATTTTGATTGTTGATTTTTCATTCTGATCTAATTGTTGAGACAATTCCAAAGGGTATTTCCTTGTTCCAGGATCCTTTCTTTATCTTTACTTTGAATCATTGGGTTTAGACATTACTTCGGGAATCCTTAATCGTTTCAAAATGGTAGCAACATACCCTTTTTGTGATTTCTTTTTTTCTATGAAAGAATCATAGAATAGAGCGATTAATTCCTGTGCGCTACACTTTTGATCAAAAGAATTTTACTTTAACCAACTCCAACAAAACAAACTTTACGTTATGAATTGGAGTCTTTTGATTTCTATATTGAAGATATACTTTACGAAGTTGTTCCAACTTATTGATTGGCACTAACCCTAGATCCTTGCCCCTGATAAATTAATCAATAATTTTTACTCGAGCTCCATGATGTACTATTTCTATTACAACCCAACAAATAGGGGGTGAAACAGAAAAACAGAACAAAGGATGTCGAATCGAGAGCACCTTTATTACTCTATAAAATGGTGGATGAAAGAATCCACAGCCAATTATGTCCTTCAAGTCGCACGTTGCTTTCTACCACATCGTTTCAAACGAAGTTTTACCATAACATTCCTCGAATTTGGAATCAGTATGTAATTGATTCAATTATAGAATCATGAATAGTCATTGGTTCAGTCAATACATAGTAATTTATAATTCATATATAGATGTATTTTTCTTTTTCTGAAGAAGTATCAACAAGAATTGAACTAAAATCTCATATTTTTTTAGTATATGAATCCACAACTTTTTTGAATAACACGGGAAAATGGACTCTTTTTGAATCTGAATCTTTGAGTGACTCACCCAACAGGATAGATTCACCAGCCTCACACTTCGTCAAGTACCGAAAACTTATAAATAAGAAATCATTAAAAATATGGAATTGAAAAAAAAAAAAAAATTCTTACGTCGCCATCATTATTTGAATAATATTTTACAGTAAATATCGCATTTGATCATCATATTCGAAATAAATCCCGTTTCTTTTTTTTGTAGAGTAGATAAAAAAACGGGTATGGTATGTAAGAAAGAGAAGATTTAGGTCCTTATTCTTTCAATTGATAAATCCTATTCAAAGGATAAGATAAGCATTTAGTCTACGTATTTTATTTATGATTCGACGATTTTCCATAAAATAAAGTGACTAGAAACATGTATAAATCTCCCCCCCCCTACTTCGCTTGTTACAGAGATTGACCATTTTTCTCATCATATTATAGCCAAAGACGGAATGCTGAAAAAAGAGGGGGTTCAAGTAAACTACATTTGTTACATATGTAATTTACTTGATCTGAGATTCGAATAGATACGGATAATAGAATTTATACCCTCCATTACTTATCTACTCCCCCAATTCTATAATAAATCAAAAAAGAATCCTCCTTTACGGGATGCTAGGCGAGGTAGTCTCGGCATAAAGACAAAGAGCTTCAGATTACTTATGTCGCTGTTCCTATTTTTTTTTTTATTTCATCCTAACTTAATACCATTTGATTGAATTTTAATTCAATTAGTATCAAGAAACCCCTGAATTAATAATTGGGCTAATTTAGGAAATAGAAAAGGGAAATTTTGGAATATGGAGGGTTTTCTTTCGTATTTTGATTTAGAATACATCATTGAAAATTCAAATAGATCTATTATGGTTTTTCTATTTTCTAAGTAATTAACTTACTTGAATATGAAGTGAGGGAGGGGTATAATCATATGCGGAAAAGCCCGTCCGGATTCCATTTGTAAAAAGATATGATTCAGAATTACAAAATGAGAAAAAAGAATACTCTATCCAATATTACACTCATAAACAGAAGATTATTCAAAAAAGCAATCTGCATTTCGATATAATTTCTAATTAGAATGCGTATACTCTGGGACGGAAGGATTCGAACCTCCGAATAGCGGGACCAAAACCCGTTGCCTTACCACTTGGCTACGCCCCATTTCAACTTCTATTCTGCATTAATAAACACTAATATTGGTCTTGGTTGTTCGTCAATTCTAGTCCAAATATCAATCGAATAGATTCGATTTTTAATAGGATTTTGAGATGTGTATAAATTATAGAAGGAAATTAAATTTATTGATCATTACATATAATTTCATTAAGATAGTATATTGTATGAAAGTATGATTTGATTTCTTTTATTCTCTTTTGAGAATTGAAAGATTTTTGGTTGGGTGGGTTTAAAGAATAAAAAGGATTTTTTTGTCTACTTTACTTTTTTCATTTCTCCCTTATATCAATAACTCAATCAAAATGCAATTATCTCCAAGAACAAAACCCTTGTTATGCTTAATATTCTTAGTTTGATCAGTATCTGTCTTAACTCCGCCCCTTATTCGAGTAGTTTTTTCTTCGCTAAATTACCCGAGGCCTACGCCTTTTTAAATCCAATTGTAGATGTTATGCCAGTCATACCCCTGTTCTTTTTTCTCTTAGCCTTTGTTTGGCAAGCTGCTGTAAGTTTTCGATGAGATCGTTACTATAATACTGTCCTAGAAAAATTCATGATTTTTCTCAAAAAAAGCTAACAATTAATAAAATCAGATAAGTCTTGCGGTATGAATCCTCGAGTCAAATATGAAAATTCGTGGCTATCCACGAGAAATCTGGATCAGCTCGTTCTGACTCTTTTCTAGCGCAAGACCCTATATGGTTTCCCCCACAATTATATAAGAAAATTTTGGTAATGAAAGACTTTATATTACAAATACAAATGCATTTCTGAATTTTTTTTTATTTCTAGAAACCACTTCATTTTCATTATCTTGGTGTCAAAATAGAAGATGTGGTATAAAATAAAAACGGAGAATCTATTCTCTTTTTCCCCAAAAATGATCTTGGAGATTGTGTAATGCTTACTCTCAAACTCTTCGTTTACACAGTAGTGATATTCTTTGTTTCTCTCTTCATCTTCGGATTCCTATCAAACGATCCAGGACGTAATCCTGGACGTGAAGACTAAAAAAATAGAAAAAGGGTTTCCTTGTTTGATTTTGAAATTTTCTTAGGATTTTATCTATTCCACACCTTTAACTAGGAAAAAATCACAAGAGTTTGATAAATGCGAAAGATAAATAAAATATCAAATCAAGTCATCAACGGAAGCGGAAAGAGAGGGATTCGAACCCTCGGTACGAATAATTCGTACAACGGATTAGCAATCCGACGCTTTAGTCCACTCAGCCATCTCTCCCAATTGAAAAAGCTATATTACATTACACATAAAGTAAGGATTAAAAAAAGGTATTTCTTTAGATCTTCTCTCTTTATTATATAGATATATAAAACTTTTATCAGCAATATCAAATAAGGACTCGAAAGAAAAAGAAATATTTCCAATATAAAAAGAAAGAATACTTCTTTGATTTCGTCCGAAAGGGCCGTTTTTCTTCTCACGGCCTGGCCGGGTCAGTACCTAGCCGGGCCTTTTTGTTTTGTTTCAATGAATCATAATCATAGATAAAATGATTTGAAACAAAAATTCTTGTTATTGAAGCAACAACACCCAAAAGTAAGGGCTGTTTTATTTCCATTCTGGAATCAAAGTATTATTTCTTATCTTATTATTTTATTCTTTACTTTCATTTTAATATAATACTAGATTCGAATAAAAACCGAACTTATGGCTATGGATTCTTTTTTTATGTTATAACTTAAGTGATTTTGTTGAGCCGTATTTATTTGCCAAAACTCCTCCATCAACAGACAAGATCGAACTTGTTATTTAAATGAGCCCCTCTTAATCTCGTTAAGTTCCCTGACGAAACACCTAATTCTCATGATTATTTCTTGATTATGCTTTTTTGCTTTGTTCGACAAAAGGTCTATTTATATACAATAATCGCATTATAGCGGGTATAGTTTAGTGGTAAAAGTGTGATTCGTTCTATTCACCCCTTATTATAGTTAAGGGGTCCTTCGGTTTGATTCCTATTCCGATGAAAAACTGTATTTCTTAAAAGGATTAAATCCTTTACCTCTCAACGACAGATTCGAGGAAAAATATACATTCTCGTGATTTTTATCCAAGAGTCCATTATGAGTTGAAAGATCGGATTATGAAATTACGAAACATAATTTTTGAAAAATTGGATCAATACTTCCAGTTGAATGAGTATAAGTAAGGAATCTATGGATGAAGATAGAAAGGTGAATTTTTTTCTAATCGTAACTAAATCTTCAATTTTGGATTTATAAAAGAGAGATTGAAACAAAATAGCTATTAAATGATGGCTTTGGTTTACTAGAGACATCAACATATTCATATTCTATTTTATATTGTTTTAGCTCGGTAGAAAGAAAATGCTTTTCCTTAGGATTCTCTCAAATAGAAATAGAGAACGAAGTAACTAGAAAGATTGTTATAATCCTCTTCCCTTTCTAGAGGGATCATCTAGAAAGCAAGTTGTTTTGAATGCATTCAGACAGAAAAGCTGACATAGATGTTATGGGACAAATTTTTTCAGTCACGTTTTGGAATTTATACATCTTCCATAAAGGAGCCGAATGAAATAAAAGTTTCATGTT